CTAAACTTCTTTTAATATCTCTTTGAGCAAGAGCCAAAGTAGCTCCTAATAATGCTGTTATTACACCTATTAAGGAAATAAGATTCATTATGTAAGGTATGACTATGAAAAGAGGAAGAAGACGAGCTACAAGAAAAATGCCTGCTGCTACCATAGTAGCAGCATGTATAAGAGCCGAAATGGGAGTGGGTCCTTCCATAGCATCAGGTAACCATATGTGAAGGGGAAATTGTGCAGATTTAGCAACTGCGCCGAGGAATAAAAAAGAAGCACAAAGAGTAATAAATAAAGAATTTACTCCATTATTATGAATTAATTTAGTAACTATTTCGAACAAATCTCGAAATTCTAAACTACCCGTTATCCAATAAAATCCTAAAATGCCTAATAATAAACCAAAATCCCCTATACGATTGGTTACAAAAGCTTTTTGACAAGCACTTGCTGCAATTGGTCGTGTGAACCAAAAACCTATTAATAAATAGGAACACATTCCTACAAGTTCCCAAAAAATATAAATTTGTATTAAATTAGAACTAGTAACTAATCCCAACATAGAAGTATTGAAAAAACTCATATAAGCAAAAAATCTCAAATATCCTCGATCATGAGACATATAATTATCACTATAAATAAGAACCATGATTCCAACAGTAGTAATTAATATTGGCATAATAGAAGTAAGCGGATCAATCAAGTGTCCGAACTCTAAAGAAAAATCATTATTGATAGTCCAAGACCATAGATATTGATAGATAAAATTTCCGTTTATTTGCTGAATAGAAAGATTAACAGAAAATACCATAGCTATAGTTAGCATCAAAACACTCGGAAAAGCCCACATACGTCGAATATTTTTTGTTGCTGCAGGAATAAGTAGAAGTCCAAATCCTATTAACATAGTAATAGGAAATGGAAGAAAAGGTATTATCCATGCATATTTATATGTATGTTCCATAAAAAACACAAATTTTCGTTTTTTTCTTATAATTGTTTCCAATTCACCAATTTTTATTGCTTTTGAAGAAAACAATAAAAAAATGAAAAAAAAAAGATATGAAACCTTAAATATTCTTATTTTACATTTTTCTTACTTTTTCAAATATTTCAAAAATTTGAAAAAGTTATAAATTGTTGCTTAAATGCTTTATCCAAATAGCTCGATATAGAGTCATTTTTTAGTTATTAATTTTTTAACTAAAATATTCATTTTTGAAGTAGAAAAATATTTTTTTATAAAAAAAAGAGAAGGAGAATATGATATTAAAAAAATTTTGCCACTGGACTAGAATTGTATTCTAGTAATATATAACCATATCATATACTATAGTAAGCAAAGAAAAAGTAAGAAAAGTAAGCAAAAATAACTATACCAATATCAGTAGAATATGGATACAGATATATAGTTTGCATCAATAAATCAATTAATTCTTCTAGTAATTTTTTTTTTATTACCTAATTTCTATTTTTTATGAAATTGATTGATTGGATTTCAATCCAATAAGATAAGAAAATCTCAGAAATCTTATAAAAATCCTTACTTCTTATATTCTAGAACTGAATAAAAAAAAAACGTAAAATGAAAGTTCCTTTTCTTAGCTAACGGAATGTCTTGTTTAACATATTAACTACTAGAAAATGCCTTTTAAAATTTTTCTTTCTTTTCTTCTATTTTTTCCTAGTTTATTATATATGTAACACACATGTATATATAAACAATATATTTGTATGTTAAAAAAAAAAAAAAGATTATCGACGAAATTAAATATAATATAAAAAATGACTAAAACTAAAAAAAAAAAAAACGATCCATATTGATCAATACATGTCTTTCACATACAACAATAAAAAGGAAGAACTCTTTTTTTTATGGCAGTTCCAAAAAAACGTACTTCTATATCAAAAAAACGTATTCGTAGAAATATTTGGAAGAAAAAGGGAAATTTAGTTGCAATAAAAGCCTTTTCTTTAGCAAAGTCAGTTTCTACGGGAAATTCAAAAAGTTTTTTTGTTCGGCAAACAAATAAGAAAATCTTGGAATAAATATGAAACTTTTTCATTAACTTATGTATTTATTTACCTCCTCAAGATTAGTTAGAACTAGCAGGCTAGTTTGGTTCTAAGTATTATTTTATTTCTTTTCCATTAGGAAAAGAAATAAAATGTAATTATAATGAATATTTAAACTGTTTTATTATATGTCTATCTCAAGATCAAATAAAATTTGTTTTGTTTACTAATTATTATTCTATATTTAAATTATGTACATAACAAACAACAAATATTAATACACTAAACACTAAATACATTAAAAAGTAGACTAAAAACAAGATTTTTATTTTTAGAAAACGAGTCTTTTAATTTCTAATTTAATTTATTAAATTTAGTAATTATATTTTGATATGTATAAAATCATCCTATTTATTTAATTTATATTTCTTTTTTTTTTGATAAAAAAGATCTTTCTAAGTTTTCTAAGTGTTATTAAAAATAAAAAGGATACTTTAGTTTAAACAAAAGAGTTTAAAAGAACCCTTATTCATCCATTTCCTAAAGGATAACTATATCGGATTCTAGAATCTACATCTAGACGATTCAATATGAATTGACTATTCAAGTAAGTAAGCCGCTATGGTGAAATTGGTAGACACGCTGCTCTTAGGAAGCAGTGCTAGAGCATCTCGGTTCGAGTCCGAGTAGCGGCATACTCTAAAAGAGATAGAATGGATCTTATAAAAGAGATAGAATGGATCTTATAATGTATTTAATTCCCGATTTCAATTCTGTAATGAGACCCTTTTTATGTATGATATTTGCGACTTTAGAACATATATTAACTCATCTCTCTTTTTCGATCGTTTCAATTGTGATTGCGATTCATTTGATGATTCTATCAGTTCATGAAATCATCGGATTACGCCATTCGTCGGAAAAAGGAATGTTAGCTACTTTTTTTTCTCTAACAGGATTATTAGTTATTCGTTGGATTTCTTCGAGACATTTTCCATTAAGTAATTTATACGAGTCATTAATCTTCCTTTCGTGGAGTTTTTCCATTATTCATATGGTTTCCAAGCTATGGAATCAAAAAAATGATTTAAGCACAATAACCGCGCCAAGTGCCATTTTTACTCAAGGTTTCGCTACATCTGGTCTTTCAAGTAAAATGCATCAATCAGCAATATTAGTACCTGCTCTACAATCTCAGTGGTTAATGATGCATGTAAGTATGATGCTATTGAGCTATGCGGCTCTTTTATGTGGTTCCTTATTATCAGTCGCTTTTTTAGTCATTACATTTCGAAAAAACATCGATATTTTTTTTAGAAGCAAAAATTTATTAATATTAATTAAGTCATTTTTCTTTGGGAAGATCGAATACTTGAACGAAAAAAGAAGTGTTGTTAAAAGCACTTCTTTTCTTTCATTTCCAAATTATTATAAATATCAATTAATTCAGCGTTTGGATTATTGGAGTTATCGTGTTATTAGTTTAGGGTTTACCTTTTTAACCATAGGTATTCTTTCTGGAGCAGTATGGGCTAACGAAGCATGGGGGTCTTATTGGAATTGGGACCCCAAGGAAACTTGGGCATTTATTACTTGGACCATATTCGCGATTTATTCACATACTAGAACAAATCAAAGTTTGCACGGTACGAATTCGGCACTTGTAGCTTCTATAGGATTTCTTATAATTTGGATATGCTATTTTGGGATCAATCTATTAGGAATAGGTCTACATAGTTATGGTTCATTCACATAAAATCTAATTAAATTGTAGAAATTACATGCGGAATAAGTAAGACATATATAACGAAAATTTGTGTGAGTTTTTAAGAACTGTTTGAATCTAAGATTCAAACAGTTCTTAAAAACTTGGGATACATCTTTCTAATTCACTTTATTATTTTTTTTGTTGTACAGCGAATAGTTTCAAAAATATTATAATTGAAAATTATAAGACTTTCTATCTCATTAAGAAAAAAAAACTATCTATGAAAATAATTAGATAGGATAGCTTGTACCTTGTCAACTGATAAAGAAAGAACGAAATCGGGATAAATACCAATTCCTATTACGGGTAAAAGGATACAGATTGAAACAAATAGTTCTCGTGGTCCAGAATCCACGAAATTTGAGTTTAGAACATTGAAAAAATTGTATCCATAGAACATTTGCCGTAACATAGATAACAAATAAATAGGAGTTAATATCATTCCAATTGCCATTACAAGGGTAATTAATATTTTTGGCATTAAAAGATATTTTGGACTGGTAATTAGTCCAAAAAATACTACTAATTCCGCAACAAAACCACTCATTCCCGGCAATGCAAGAGAAGCCATCGAGAAACTACTAAACATGGTAAATATTTTTGGCATTGGAATGGATATTCCCCCCATTTCGTCGAGATAAACAAGACGTATTCTATCACAACTCATTCCTACCAAGAAAAAAAGTGCAGCACCAATAAATCCATGAGAGAGTATTTGTAAAATGGCTCCGTTGAGTCCCATGTCGGTTATAGAACCAATTCCTATAATTGTGAAACCCATGTGCGATACAGAAGAATAGGCTATTCTTTTTTTTTGATTGCGTTGACCAAGCGAGGTTGAAGCTGCATAAATTATTTGGATTGCCCCCACTATCACTAACCAGGGAGAAAATATAGAGTGAGCATGTGGTAATAATTCCATATTGATACGAATCAATCCATATGCTCCCATTTTTAATAAGATTCCCGCTAGAAGCATACATGTACTGTAATGTGCTTCTCCATGGGTATCTGGTAACCATGTATGTAGGGGTATAATCGGTGATTTGACAGCATAAGCAATAAGGAAGCCCAAATAGAATATTATTTCTAATGTCACAGGATATGACTGATTAGCTAATCTGTCAAAATCCAATGTCGGTTCATTGGAACCATATAAACCCATACTTAGAACTCCTATTAAGAGAAAAATGGAACCCCCCGCAGTGTACAAAATAAACTTTGTAGCCGAGTACAAACGTTTCTTTCCTCCCCACATAGATAAAAGTAAGTAAACAGGAATTAATTCTAACTCCCACATGATAAAAAAAAGTAAAAGATCTCTAGAAGAAAATAATCCTATTTGACCACTGTACATTGCTAACATCAGGAAATAGAACAATCGCGAATTTCGAGTAACAGGCCAAGCTGCTAAAGTAGCTAAAGTAGTGATAAATCCTGTTAGTAAAATAGGTCCTATGGAAAGTCCGTCGATTCCCAGTCTCCAGTGAAAATTGAAAACATTTATCCATTTAGCATCCTCTTCTAATTGAATTAATGGATCATCCAATTGGAAATGATAACAGAAGACATAGGTTGTTATAAGGAGTTCCAATAAACAAATACATATAGTATACCATCTAAATACCTTATTCCCTTTATGAGGGAGAAAGAAAATTGAGGAACCCGCGAATATTGGCAAAACTACAAGTATTGTTAACCAAGGGAAATAACTCATGATAAAGACAAGATGCGTTTTGACCAAAAAGCCCGTGCTCAAGAAAATATATTCTTTTGAGCACGGGCTTTTGTCGGTAAAAAGGAATCAAATGATTCAAGTGGAATTTATTATAACGTATCAATAAGATAGACCCATGCTGCGAGTTGTTTCATGCCATAAATAAACACGGACACTCAAAAAATCTGTTGGACAGGCGGATTCACATCTTTTACAACCTACACAGTCTTCCGTTCTTGGCGCGGAAGCAATTTGCTTAGCTTTACATCCGTCCCAAGGTATCATTTCCAATACATCTGTGGGGCAGGCTCGTACACATTGAGTGCACCCTATACATGTATCATAAATTTTTACTGAATGTGACATTGGGTCTATAAATTCCAGTTTTGAACATAAAAAATTTTCGATCTGGTAAAGTAAAAAAAAAAATAATAATAATAAAAATATAATTATATAATTTATTATATATTTATATTTTCTTTATATATAGAAACCAGATGAATCAATGATTTATCAAAAAAAATCTTAAGAATCAAAATTTTTATAAATCTGTTCATCAGAAGGGACCAAGAGACTTTGATTTATCTTTCAACAACCATGATCATATGAGTCGCATGAATCACACGTACAACTTCACGTTGACTAATGGATCGTCAATATTTCAATATAAATATATATTATATATTGAAATATTACTATACATATTAGTATTATTTGTAAATAAATATATAAAAGACACTGAAATTATATTTTATAAAAGTTTTTTCTACAATTTCTATATATATATATTCTATATTATATGTATTTATATTATAGTTATGGCTAATTTTTCAACAAACTTGATTGATTAATACGAGTTGATTTTCTGTTACGATAGATCGACGAAACAATAGCTAGCCCAATAGCAGCTTCCGCCGCTGCAATCGCTATAATAAAGATTGAGAAAATCTCGCCTTTTAATTGGCGACTATCAAATATATCAGAAAATAGTACGAGATTAATATTAACCGAATTTAGTATAAGTTCAAGACACATAAGTGCTCTAACCATGTTTCGACTTGTGATCAATCCATAGATCCCGATTGCAAATAAATAGACACTCAAAAAAAGTACATGTTCGAACATCATTGACTAACTCCTGATCAACCTCGATTCGTTTCAATATGAACAAAAATTCAACCAAGTTGATTGACTAGAATCGAGCGATTACATAAAAAAGGGAATATTGACAGTAGATTAAACTAATTTTTTTTTATTCTAACTAAACTATTTATTATTGACGAGCCATAGTAATTGCGCCTATCAAAGAAACTAAAAGAATTATAGAAATTAGTTCAAACGGAAGATAAAAATCTGTTGATAAATGAATTCCAATTTGTTGAACGTTGTTTATAAAGTCTTGCTCTATAATCTGATTTGATCTTGTAGTCCAAATAATTCCGTACCATGACGTATCTGCAATAGTAGTAATTAGTGAAAAAAGAATACTTATACAAACCAGTGAAGTGACTCCATCTCCAATAGTCCAAAGATAGGAGTCATTAGAATATTCTGAACCATTCACGAACATAACAGCAAATATGATTAAGACATTTATGGCTCCCACATAAATAAGAAGCTGGGCGGCAGCTACAAAAAAGGAGTTTGATGAAATATAGAATAAGGATATACAAACAAGAACCGATCCCAACGAAAAGGCGGAATAAATTGGATTAGTAAACAATACTACTCCTAGACCTCCTAATATAAGAAATGATCCCAGAAATACTACAAGTATATCATGTATTGGTCCAGGTAAATCCATTATGTATAAGAGAAAAATCAGTCAAAATGTTTCATGACCTTACTAAATAGTCCAGGAAAGAGAAGGGTGTTCCCCTTATTTTTTTTTTCTTATATATGATGAGTTTTTAATGCAATTAAATCTTAATATGGATGGATTACTGTGGATATAGATAAAGTTATTAAAATTATCGGACAATCTTTTCTTTTTTCTTTTAGAGATTCTAATTTTTTAATATTTTAAAATAATTAAGAAAATACATATTCACAGTTTAAATCAAAGAGTGATTCTCAATAATCAATAGTTAATAAGATAAGTTTATTAGGTTCTCATAAAAAAAAAGAAGACTTGTTTCTGTTTATCTTTATATAAAAAAATATTAGTAATCAGTAATCGTTCTTGAATCAAGGGGTTTATCTTTATCCATTTTGATTTGACTGGAATTCATAATTGTTTGAATTGTGTAATCTCCAATTACTGACATTGGTAACCGACCTAATGCAATTTGATTATAATTTAATTCGTGACGATCATAAGTTGAAAGTTCATATTCTTCAGTCATCGATAAACAGTTTGTTGGACAATACTCGACACAATTACCACAAAATATACAGACTCCAAAATCAATACTATAATTAAACAATTGTTTCTTTTTAATCTCTCTTTTAAATCTCCAATCAACAACGGGTAGATCTATGGGACATACACGAACACATACCTCACAAGCAATACATTTATCAAATTCAAAATGAATTCGACCGCGGAAACGTTCTGATGTGATCGATTTTTCATAAGGATATTGAATAGTTACAGGTAAACGATTTGTATGGGATAGGGTAATTATGAAACTTTGACCAATGTACCTTGCCGCCCGTATTGTTTGTTGACCAAAATTTATGAACCCGGTCACCATAGGGAACATATTGTAGATCTCCGTGAATAATTTGATGTTTCTTTCTCTTGTTTAAGATCAGTTATGAATGGAGAATATCGTTATCTTATTCTATTCTTTAGAGGTAAATAAGTTGGGAAGAAGTTGTCAATAATAGATTACCCAGAGAAATAGGTAAAAGAAATTTCCATCCAAAATTTAAAAGTTGGTCCATTCTCAGTCTAGGTAAAGTCCATCTTGCTGTGATAGGAATGAACAAAAACAAATAAGCTTTAGCTAATGTAATAAATATACCAATTGTTATTCCAAAAACTCCTGTCATTTTATTTATTCCGAAAAATTCAGGAATAGATATATACGGAATAGAGAAATTCCACCCGCCTAAGTAAAGAACTGTTATAAATAATGAAGAAACTAATAAATTTAGGTAAGAAGCAAGGTAAAATAGAGCATATTTAATACCCGAATATTCTGTTTGATAACCTGCTACTAATTCCTCCTCTGCTTCTGGTAAATCAAAAGGTAATCTCTCACATTCTGCTAGAGAAGAAATTAGAAAAACAACAAACCCTATAGGCTGACGCCACAGATTCCACCCCCAAAAACCATATTTTGACTGTGACTCAACTATATCAACTGTACTTGAACTGTTAGATAATCATAGTCGATAATAACATTACTGTTCATATCGCTATTTCAAAACCGTACATGAGACCTCAGCTTCATACGGCTCCTCTATGGTCACAAATAAATGTAAGTACTTGTTTGGTATTATTGTAATTTTTAGATTCGAATTCTAATACCGGGAAGTCCAAAATTAGACCAACGAAATTCCGTCTGCTAGAATAAAAAAGCGCTTCCGAATTGATCTTTTCCATTAAAATTACAATTTGTCTTTATTCGGTAATAACTTAATCCTTAAATAAAATACTCGTTATATCAATAAATTAGGTTTTATCAATAACTCTAAAGAAAGAATTAGTTAGAAAGAATTGATCATTAATTCCAAATTTATGATTAAGAATTCCATGTATGTATATAGTAGATATGAATATTGAATGGGGAAAAGAAATAAGAAATAAATATCCTGTATCGTATTTTTTTGTTTCATTTTTCCCATTCAATATTTTGCATTCTATTTCTTTTGCTCCTGTCCTATTCTTCTTTCTCAGAGGAGAGGAGGTACTCTGAAAAAAAAAAAATAAAGGATTAATTCGTTTTTTATAGTCATTTCTTTAATCAGTGAATAGGAGCATACTCGAGATCGGAATCGTGGAGAAGTACTACTTGGTCATTTCTACCAACTTAAAGTCCTCATTATGATTCGTTTTATCCAAAGCTTTATGCAAAAAAATCCTTTTTTTATCTTAAATTATCTCCATTACTAATCTTTTGTGTACCTTTGTGTTCCTAACTGTCCACTGATTTTTTATTGATCTCCAGTATGGTAATAAATACAAGACAGTAGTAGAAACCCCATACGGGTGATCTTTTGTACCCGCTTCAAGATATGATAATTGGTCAAAGAATCTTAACCTTGGGGTAAACAGTTTATACTGCTTATGTTTCTATTCTCGTACATAGGGAATGAGATTTAATCCTCTTACTGCAAATTTATAAGCAGTTTGCTTTTACTCATCTAACTATCTAGCTTAATTCATCAACCCTAATGATAAATAAAAAAGAAAATATCCATTGAATATAATATATTCAATTTCTTTATTCTATTTCTAGCTTTATTCTATTTCTAGTTCTAGAAAACAGGGAAAATAATAATGTTCTACCGAATCACACGTAGAGATATTGATAACACACATAGAGTTAATGGTATTTCATAACTGATAGATTGAGCAGCAGCCCGTAGACCACCTGAAAAAGAATATTTATTATTCGACCCATATCCTGACATAAGAAGTCCAATAGGGGCAATACTTGAAATGGAGATCCATAAAAAAACGCCTATACTAAGATCGGCCAAAACAAGGTGATATCCAAAAGGAATTACTAAATAACTTAGTAGAACAGATATGACCGCTATAGACGGTCCCGCGCTGAACAAACGAATATCTCCTCTAGATGGGAGGAGATCCTCTTTAAAAACTAATTTGGTTCCATCTGCTATAGCTTGAAGAATTCCCAATGGACCGGCATATTCAGGCCCAATGCGTTGTTGTATTGCTGCAGATATTTCTCTTTCTAACCACACAATTACTAGTACCCCTATTGTTATTCCCAATATAAGGGTGAAAATAAGAACAAAGATCCATATGAGTCCATAGACTTCTTTTAAAGATTCCGATCTAGAAAAAGAATTTATAGCTTGTATTTCCGCTTCTGTTATATCAATTATCATTTCAACGATCAACTTCTCCCATAATGATATCTATACTACCTAATATCGTCATGATATCTGCCAATTTCATTCTTTTAACTAGTTGAGGGAGAATTTGCAAATTGATAAAACCGGGTGGACGAATTTTCCATCTCCAAGGGAAAACACTACTATCTCCTATCAAATAAATTCCTAATTCTCCTTTTGGGGCTTCTACTCTCACATAAAGTTCTTGCTTCGACAATTCAAAATTGGGTGAAAGTTTTTTAGTAATAAATCTATATTCAAAATTATTCCATTCGGAATTTTTTGCTTTATCAAAACGTCGGACTTCTAAATTCTCATAAGGTCCTCCAGGAATTCCTTCTAGAGCCTGTTGAATAATTTTTATAGATTCCTTCATTTCACCGATTCGTACTAAATAACGAGCTAGCGAATCTCCTTCTTTTTGCCATTGGACTTCCCAATCAAATTTATTGTAACACTCATAACTATCAACTTTACGAAGATCCCATTGGATTCCAGAAGCCCGTAACATTGGTCCTGATAAACCCCAATTTATTGCCTCCTCTCCACCAATAATGCCCACTCCTTCAACGCGTTCCAAAAAAATAGGATTACGCGTAATAAGTTTTTGATATTCAACAATTCCTGTTAAAGAATAATCGCAAAAATCCAAACATTTCTCTATCCAGCCATAAGGTAAATCGGTAGCAACTCCCCCAATACGGAAATAATTATGCATCATTCGCATACCTGTAGCGGCTTCGAATAGATCATATAACAATTCCCTTTCTCTGAAAATATAGAAAAAGGGAGTCTGTGCACCAATATCTGCCATAAAAGGTCCAAGCCATAATAAATGAGAAGCTATACGACTCAGTTCTAGCATAATTATTCTAATGTAACTAGCTCTTTTAGGTACTTGAACGCTTTCTAATCGTTCTGGTGCATTTACTGTTATTGCTTCTGTGAACATAGTGGCTAAATAATCCCACCGTGTTACATAAGGCAAATATTGTATAATTGTTCGATTTTCCGCTATTTTTTCCATCCCTCTATGTAAATAACCCAATATAGGTTCACAATCAATAACATCTTCACCATCGAGAGTAACAATTAGTCGAAGAACACCATGCATTGATGGGTGGTGAGGACCCATATTCACTATCATAAGATCCTTTCTTGTAGCTGGTACAGTCATAACTTTTCTTCCTTAATTCAATTCAGTATTCCATGAATTTAGCAAAATGAAGTTTATCAAAATGCAAAATTTAATAACTAAAGAAAAAATTAAAACCAATCTTAAACTTAAAATTAACGAGTTTTTGACTCCCGAATACCCAACTGGTTAATCAATTTCTTATAACGTACTCGATTTTTCTTTGACAAATAATCCAACAGCCGTTGACGTTTTCCCAGAATTTTTCGTAGACCTCTTTGTGATAAAAAATCTTTTTTATGTAATTTTAAATGTGAAGTAAGTCTTTGTATCTTATCAGTGAAACTAAATACTTGAAATTCAACAGATCCACAGTTTTTTTCTTTTTCTTGTCGAATAGCCGAGATGAATGAATTTTTGACCATAAAAACAAAATTTTTTTTTTCTTTTACGCGAATTTTACCGATCAGGAAAAATAAAAATATTTATTATACGTGTTATTTGCAGTTATTTGAATTTAGTACAAAAAAATTTATCATTTCTTCATGTAGAATTTTTTCTATCCAAATCAAATTGAAAATTTGATTTGGATAAAAAGGAACGATCCATTTTTTTTTTTCAAGATTTTCCTATTCAGGAAAGAAAATGTTTTTTCGATAAAGAAAAATAGATATAAGATATAGAGGAAATATACTATGTTATATTTATATTTATTATATACTATTAATATAATTAAAGAATTTAAAGAATTCTGAATCGTGGATACATATGTATTCTTGATATACTGAAATTACTGCCATTATTGGTATCAAACCAATAACGATTCATACAAGCTAAATCTTCTAATCGATAATTGGGCCAAAGAAAAAATTTGAATTTAATGAATTTCTTTGTATATGTATTAAGATGTTTTTCCTTGTTCAAAAATTGTCCACAGTTGTTTATTTTGTTTTGATTACAGAATATTGGATTTATACCCATAATATTCCAATTCTGAGAATTAAAACAAATGAAAATTCTCAATTCTCTACGACGTCTGGGGGATAGAATATTTTCAGGAACAAGGAAATCATAATAATTTTTGTTTTTAGTCATAAGTATATTGCTGTGTTGTGCAACAGATTCATGAAATTTTTTTTTATCAACATATTCTTTTTTTATTATGTATTTTCCATCAGTTTGGCGTTTAGTCTTATCAACCAATGAAATACCTATGGTTTGATATATAATATCTTTTCCATCCCTTTTCATAGATAGACGAATTGGTTCGACAATAAATATGCCTCTTTTTACCAATTCTGTAAGAGTTAGATCTTTCTGAATCAACATTACATCTAGATGCATCTCTCCTCTTTGAATTGAAGATATAGCTATTTCCTTTGGATCTATCAGTCTAAGTAAAAGACAATATACCTTTATATTATTGATCATTCTTTGATTCAAGAGATCATCCCATCTTAATTGAAAAAGAAAATATTTTTTCAAGAAGAAATTGAGTTCTGCTTCTTTCTTGCTCTTAGATTGTTTTTTTTTTCTACCTTTTTTAATGTCTGTTCCTGTATAATCTGTCTCAACATCTTTTTCATTTTGTTTTCGTAAATCTAATACAAGATTTCCTTGACCTTGTTGTTCATTTTTTTTTTTTACATTGATCTTTTTACTTTTACTAATATTTTCATAGAAATAAAAATGAAAAATAAGTAATTTGGTAGGTATGATCCACGGTTTTATTTTATACGCATTAAAAAGTAGTACAAATTCTGGGAAAAACCAAGGTTCCAGATTTGATATGCTACGATAGAATTTTTCTTGATTCATTCCCATCCAATCAAAAAAGGAATTTTTTTTTAATTTTTGATAATTTAGATTTTTAGTATTTTTATGAATCTTGGTGTTATGAATCTTGGTGTTGATAGGCGTATTGGCCCGGGTCTCAATATCAATATTATTTCTAATAAAGAAATGGGGAATTTTATAATTTAAAAATAGTCTATCCATATTTTTGTCCGTATCAATGAGAAATCTTTTTTCTAGATAATTATTAATAACGATCCTTATCAATCCATAAAATGGTTCGGGTTTTAGTGTATTGAAATTAGATGAAATTTTTTTGTTTTCCACTTCTTGTAATTGTAACGTTGATTCATAAATATATGAGTTTTTATTATCCTCAAAATTTATATATTTATATGATAAAATATCATATCCGAAATGTTTTTTCAATTTGTCTTTTTGACTCATCAATGAATTTACTGCATAGTAATTTTCTTTCATGTAATGAATTAATTGGTCTTTTTCTTTTTTATATAAATCTGATTTCGTTGAATCTTTTTTTTGAATTATACGACATTGGTTGGCCCTATTTTGCCATTTTTTTGGTACTAAATAAGACCACTTAGTCTGAGATAAATTATATTGATAATGACCCCTTAACCACATTTTCCATTTATTCATTCTATACTTATGTATTTTCTTATGCTTTGGTTTGGAACCAAATATTCCTTGTGTTGTACAATAATTCTTTATTATATCTGTAAGAAAAGGATAGGTGTTATGATATTGAAGTACAGATTTCAAAGCATATTTGTTAAGTAATTGATTTTGCGAGAATTTGTAAAATATATATGCTTGAGACAAAGAAGATAAGTCCCAATAAATATTAGAATTTTTCTTGCTAATACTAAAATTAGTATTATAAAAAATATTATAAAACGACTTTTTTATAGTCGAAATAAAGTTCATTATTTTTTGATTTGTCTTTTCAATTCCTTCTTGATTTGTTTTATCATTATAAATGTATTTAGTTAAAATTTTGTTTGTTGATTTAAAACTTGGAATCTTAATGATACATAGTAATAGATTCATGTATATTTTTTCAATGAAAAATTTTATAAAATAATGCGATTTACGTATTAATCGGATATTTTTTCTTTTAAATATTTGCCAAATATCCTTCTGTAATTCCGATCTTTTATCATCATAAGTTAGAACCATTTTTTTCTTGTCTTTTGTGATTCCTTTTATTTGACTCCTAATTGTGATTGTCTTATTAGCAAGATCTTTCATTTTTGTTTCGATGAGTGAATAATTTGCATTTCCGCAATTCAGGAATTGAATTGCAATAGTCGATTCGCGAAGAATCTGATTATTTATATTAGAATCTCTTCTATTTTTATTTTTAGTCGGTTCATATATTTTAACCCTACTCGATTTTAATATGGGTTTTACTTTTTCAAGTTCTTTCATTATTAGGTCCATAAATAGAATTATTTTGATGACCCATCTTGTTTTTTTTTTTGAAACTTTTAGAACCCCATTTCCTCTTTCTTTGAAAACTCTTATAACTTGTAAAATTTTCTTTTTCGCTTTTATCGTTTTTTTTTCGAGTTCTTTAAAAATGGGCTCAAAGAAAGAAGGTCGTTTTCGGGGAGACCCAAAAGGTAGCTCTGCTTCTCTTCCCCAAACTGTTAAAAAACAAAAGTTATCTTTTTTCTCTTTTTTTTGCCTTTGCTGATCTCCATCATTAAATCGTACCTTAGATCTTTGCCAAGGTTTCAGACAAAAAGGAAATAGAATCTTTATTTGAATACCATCTCTTAACCAATTTTTGGGAAATTCCGTTTCTGATAATTGAACACCATTATAAGTACATTTAACATGCATTTCTCCATTCCATTCCTTCCAATCCTCGTACCATTCGGGGAATTGAAACAATAACATACGAATAATATTTTTAGCTATTATTAATACGGGAAATATAACATATTTTCTAAGAAAAGATTGGGTTACTAATATTAAACCTCTTATTGCTTGAGTAAATAGAAAGCTATCCCAAGCCTCTGATATTGCTATTCGTTCATTTTCCTCTTCTTTCTCTTTGTTTGTTTTCTCATTTTCTTTTGTATGTTCTTGCTCAAAATAAGAAATTTGAGATTCTGAGGTTCTCCCTAACCAATTCCTAATTTTAAATATATTTAAAAACGAAAAAAAAAATGTTTTGTCTATTCGATCCAAAAAAAGTGGAGAATGCGCATTTGCTTGAAATATTTTCAAGATAATTGTTTTACGTCTTTGAGCACGCATAGATCCTTTGATTATACCACGCCGAAAATCCGATTGTTGTGAGTAACGTATCAAAGCCACCTCGTCTTCTTCATCACTAGTATTACTAGTAGTATTATTAGTAGCATTCGAATTAGTACTCTGATCGTTATCAGTATAAATTATTATGCGTTTCCCTTTTCTTGACCGAATTTCAGGATCTTCCATTGATTCTTCTTCATCTTCTTCTTCCAAATCATCTGTTAATTTGTATGACCATTTAGAGACCTTTTTACTAATTTCTTCCATTCCAATAGAATTTTTTCTAATTTTTATTAGATCATTTGGATCAGTTGTAATTACATCGAATAAAAATTTCAAAGATTTTATTTGACTTTCTGAATCTATTCCTTGCGCATGTTCGAAATAAAATTTTTCAATTGAGGTTAAGGAATTCTCAATAGGATTCGATAAAAATTTCTCATCAGAATAAAACCTATTCTTTTTATGTTCAAATGTTTGAGAATTTTTAGGAAATAGACCATAAATTTTATTTATCCACAATATTTCTAAGGAATCCACTCTTGAAGTTATTAAATCAGTCATGATTTCATCTGAATCTACATTTTTTATTGTTCCGCGATAAGGTCCATTCAAAAAGGGATCATACATTTTGGGTAAATATTCTTGTTCATGCTCATCATCACATAATCTGGTTCTTTTTTCTAGTATATTTAAAGCAAAAGATCCTTTCTCTTTTTCTAAATTTTGTATTCTACTTACAAATTCGTTTCTTAAGTTATATTTTTTTTGTTCATTATTATAAATCCAATAATTATATAGGTCTTTGTGGTATAGTTTTTCTGTCGTGTAGAAAGAAATTTTTCGCTCTATCATTTCTGAAAAGGTTGATAAACTTGGCGGATATGTAAAAGAGATTAGATTTTTTCCTTTATTTGGGCATATATAAAAAAAATATTGTGCCATTTCATTTCGTATAGCATTTTCAAACCTATCATTTTTTAAATATCTCAATGGGCGGTTCCATCGTTTATAATCGAAAAGAAAAGTTACAATAGGTTTTTCAAACCAAAAATAAGTTTTCTCTTCTTTAAGTTTTCCCAATTCCCAATTATCTTGATGGATATCAAGATAAGAATCTTCGTAAACCGGGCTATCTTTGTCTTCTTTAGTGGATCCCTCTTGTTCCTGTTTCGTCTTCTTCGTTTCGTAAGTTGTTTCTACATCGCTTTCTTCCGTTTCTGAGGTTTCTTTCAGTTTCTTAGTACCAATAGGCGATGGCATTCTGCCTAAATAGTAGACACAGGTGATAAATAAGAGAATACTAAAGATTCTAGCCATAGAATTTCTCAATTCTGACACAAGGTACTTATTAGATCGAATCAAACGATTTTGCCGTATCCAGAATAATACCAATCCAACCCATTTCATGAATAAAATGTGACCAATTAACCAACCAACAAAACTACTTGTTACAAATAACATCTTGTTGTTGCATCGAAACATATAAATGTTGACTAATCTGGCTAACGTTGAACTTGGTAAAATGAAATGGTTGAATAATTGAAAAATGAGATTATTCAGGAATACACATTGAATGCTGAGATTACGCATGGAATTTCTGGTAGTGGATCCATAATCAAAAAAGTTTTTGTGATTGTTCCAGAAGAAATGAAACAAAAGATACGGTAGAACTAGGACAGTTATTGTATGAGGTCTACCCAATGCTAGATGCAGAGGCGCATAATAGATCGATATGAACATCATGAGCTGC